TTCCCTATTTCTTTTCTACTCGTGGGATCCTAAGGAAAATAATTTTGTTTCTACCGAGCTGAAACAAGAAGCCGAGGGTTCTAGTAAACCAAAACCATCATTTTCTAGCTATTTGGCTTCAATCTCCCCCTTTTTCAGCGCAAAAATTGAAGATTTAGTTACGATTGAAAGTTTTGTACTATCATCCATAGATCCTTTATTCATACTCATTCAATTGGAAAAATTGAACCAATCAAAAAAATTATGCTTCTCGACTCCATAATCCAAATTTTTTATTAAGATTCTGATTGCCTTTTGGATAGGAATCGTGAGAATGTATATTCTTTCCTCAAATGTCCTATTGAGGGGGAAAGGATTAAATCTTTTTAAGAAATAAAGTTTTTGATCGGAATATGAAAAAAACGGAAAGACCCCTTAACTATTTAAGTTGTTAATAGAACGAATCACACTTTTACCACTAAACTATACCCGCTACATATTCATTATTGGATATGAATGGACTATTTGTCCAACAAAGTAATCAGACGTAGTCAAGATAGCATCAGAATCATGAAAATTCCAGCATTAACACGTATTTTGTTCTGCTGCGGCGCGGGATTGAAAAAAAAAAAAGAATAGGTGAATAGCAAAAAGTTTAGTCAAATTTAAATAATTTAAATAGTGTACTAAAGTTTTAAGTATTCTTTTTTTTGAAACTTCCCTTCACTTGAACCGCCAGATTTTATGAATTCGGGTAAATTGGGCCTCAAACTTTCAAGCTTGTCCTTTGCTTTGAACAAGTAAAAGATTTAAAATCTTAGAAATATGTGTTTTCTATTTGAGATTCTTTCTCTTATAAGATTTCTAAGATCTATTTCTTTTCTTTCTTAATACTTCCTTCTTATTAAGATTTCTTAAGTGAATTAGAATTATTCAGATGAATATAATACTGAACTTCAACTTTCATTTATAATGAAATTCGTTTTTCATTAATGAATTTCTGAATCTTATACTTAAGAATAAGAAAAGAAAGACGAAAAATATGAAAAATATTAGTACTATATTACATTACTATTATACTCTAATACTATTACTAGATATTACTAGAACAGAACACTTTTACTATAAAGACTAAATATTCTAATTTAGACTCTAATTTACTAGAATTACTTAGAAGATACTAAGAATAGATATAGAATCTCTAACATTTTAGATTTCAATTTCATATTTCAATATAGAATATATCATATTCATATTAAGATAGAATTATAGAATATATAGAATATTCTATATTAATCTAGATATAGAGAATTTCTTAAAGAATTTCTAAGATAATCTATCTATTAGAATCTTATCTAATTTCTAAGAATAAAGAAGTACAGGCCCGGCCAGTACTTATACTTAACCAGGCCGGGGAAATGAACCTTTTGTACAAAATCAAAGAAGTAAGGTATTCTTTCTATTGGAGAAATCTGTTTCGAAGAAAATAAAAATGGTTCTCAATCTTCACTTCACGTGTGAAATCACATGAGAGATTTCCAATTTGGAATGGGGAGAGATGGCTGAGTGGACTAAAGCGTCGGATTGCTAATCCGTTGTACGAATTATTCGTACCGAGGGTTCGAATCCCTCTCTCTCCGACCCCCCTGATAACTTGAGATTTTAGAATCAGAAGAATTTTCGATTATTTTCTTTTATGAATCTTTTCTCTTTATCTAGCATCTATTCCATTTATTTCTACATTTACCTATGAAATACCTATGAAAAAAAAAGTAAAAACGAATCTCATCTCTTTTTTTATTCTTCACGCCCAGGATTACGCCCCGGATCATTAGATAAGAATCCGAAGATGAAGAGAGAAACAAAGAATATTACTACTGTGTAAACGAATAGTTTAAGAGTAAGCATTACAAATCTCCAAGATAAGATCTTTTTTTTTAAGGAAATAGATCGCCTATTTTACGACACACACTATACACTATACACTATTTTGATATGACGCTCTAAAGATGAAAAAAGAAGGAAGTTTTTTTTTCAATTTATTTTTACGAATTTCTTTCTAATGTAATATTCTAATGTAATAAGATTCGTATTTTTTCATTACCAAAGATTTCTTGCCATATCCATATCTATATCTATAATTAAAGATTTTATGGAATCTTATAAAGGAAAGGTCAGAACAAAAGAAGAAAGAAGTTTATTAGCTGATTAAAGATCATCGCCCCCTTCCCTTATTCACCCTTATTCAATTTCAATATAATATACAATAGAAAATATCAGAATTTCGCTTTTTGAATCGAGGGTTCCTAATTTCCAGACTTATCTGAATCTTATTTCTTATCTTATTTATTTGAAGAAGAAAAATCTCATCTTTTTTTTATCGAAGAAATTCTGAATTGAATTGAGATTTTCTTTTTATCGAAAACTTACAGCAGCTTGCCAAACAAAGGCTAAGAGAAAAAAGAGTAAAGGGATAATCGGCATAACGTCTACGATTGGATTGAAAAAGGCATAAGCCTCGGGCAATTTGGCGAAGAAAAAACTACTCGAATAAAGGGTAGAATTAAGACAGATACAGATTAAACTAAAGATATTAAACATAACAAATATTCTTTTCTTGTTCTTAAAGATTAAAATGAAATTGAAATGATAAGAAATTATCAGATTGGATTGAGTTGTTTTTCTGAGGGATTTTTTAAAAGAAAAAAGCAGATAAAAGAAAGAAATTCTGATTTTTCTTTGACTTCTCCCCAATCAAGAATCCTTCCTTACATTATCCAATCAAATAAGAATACAAGGAATTCTATTTTCATACAATATCTTAATTGAATTCTAAGTAATGATCAATTAATCTATATCTATTGTGTTGAATCCCAGCGACAACATGTCCTATATTTCTTTTGGTTGGTTATTGACGAATAACCAATATTTAGCTTAGTTTTTCTTAGACCAAATCAAAATGGGGCGTGGCCAAGCGGTAAGGCAACGGGTTTTGGTCCCGTTACTCGGAGGTTCGAATCCTTTCGTCCCAGATCGTTTGCATCAGAAACGAAGGATTCTTCTCTAATTGAAATTAAGAATTGAATTCAACAATTTTATGTTTCATGTTGGATACACTGAATTCTAAGATTTATTATTAGAATCATATCTTTTTTTTTTACTTTTTTACTAAAGTATTTTATTCTTAAATATTCGTGATTATTTTCGTTAACGATTCTTTGTTTTCTATGATGGAGATGGAGATGATGATGGAGATGGAGATGGATGCCAAAAGATCAGAATCCTCGGATTCTGATTTTCTCTTTGATCTTACCTTACACGAGACTTTTTCTACTCCATAATAATGAAAACAAAGAAACTTTATTCTCAAACTATCTCTCTGATTTAAATGAAATGAAAATCAGATTCAATTGGAGATGGTAAATAATAAGTAAATAATAATATTCTAATCATGAAATCATATTTCATAAATAAAAAATGAGAAAATAATCATACTTCATGATTAATATTCATATTAGAATATATTAATACATAAATTTAATACATAAATACATAATTCTTACATAAGAATATAGATTCTATAATCTTATTAATAAGATTATCTTATTATTCTATAATTGAATATTTATGAATATTGAAATGAAATATTTAGTTTAGTATAGTTATTAGTTAGTATAGTATTTAGTGAAAGTGGCTAAAAACTTTTATCCATTCATGGGGATTTCTTTTTCATTTGAATGAAATGAAAGTCAAAGGCTTTTTTTGAGGTTTCTAATTTCTTTTCTTTTTTGAAAAGGAAAAGAAGGATCTTTTATGATGGACAATCTCGAAAGATTTGTTGAAGATGTAAATAAGTTTGCTTAAAACTTATTTGTTTTTTTTCATGTGATATTATTCATATGAGAAAATCTGGGGTAATTTGAAGTTAAATCTCCGGATAAACACTTCTTTTTCAGTTTAGATTATTATGTATCGGTTCAACCAATGACTATTCATTATTCCATATTGAATCAATTGCATACGGTTCCAATTTAAAATAAAATCAAAATTATAGGGATGTTATGGTAAAACTTCGTTTGAAACGATGTGGTAGAAAGCAACGTGCGACTTGAAGGACATGATTGGATGTGGATTCTGACATCCACCATTTTCTATACGAATGAAGATGCTCTTGTCTCGACATAGTTTGTTCTGTTAGGAACCTAATTGGATTTGTCTTGGGTTGCTAAATAAAGATACTAATGGTATAGAAAGGTATAGCATATGATGGAGCTCGAGCAAAAATGATTGATTCATTTATCGGGGGAATAATCTAGGGTTAGTGACAATCAATAAGTTAGACCAACTTTGTAAATAGATCATCAATATAGAAATATAGATAAACGGAGAGGTTCAAATTTGAACAAGTTTTTGAAATGAAAAAGAAATCAAATTTGTTGAAATTTTCAAACTGTTTCGATCAAGAGTGTATCACAAAGGAATCAATCGTTCGTATTATTTTTCCCTTTTCCATAGAAAAAACAAAAGGTATGTTGCTGCCTTTTTGAAAAGGAGTAAGGATCACCGAAGTAATGTCTAAACCTAATGATTTCACAAAGCGCAAAGCAAAGACAACAAATTCCGGAACAAGGAAACACTCTTTTTACTAGTCTCAACAATTTGATCAGAATGATAAAAAAAAATAGATCCGAAAGGAGACAAAAAAAGAGGTTAGAGACAGCTCAAGAAATTCTAAGGATTTCCTTTCAAACTCTTTCAAAACTACCCAACTTGAGTTAGGAGTACGAATGAATTTTCTTTTCTTTTTCTGTAAAGAAGGAAAAAAGGCTCAAATTACAGTCTAATTCTTTATGGATCCATTTTTATTTCTATCTATATAGATAGATAGGAATAAAAATTCTAGAAATTAGAATCATTTTTTCTTGAGCCGTATGAGGAGAAAACCTCCTATACGTTTCTAGGGGGGCATTTTTTATTTACATCTATCCCAATGAGCCATCTATCGAATCGTTGCAATCGATGTTCGATCCCGAAGAGAAGGAAGAGATCTTCGAAAAGTGGGTTTTTATGATCCGATAAAGAATCAAACTTATTCAAATGTTCCTGCTATTTTATATTTCCTTGAAAAAGGTGCTCAACCCACAGGAACTGTTTATGATATTTTAAGGAAGGCAGAATTCTTTAAAGAATTTCGAGTTTCTTTTGATAAAAAAGAAAGTAAAAAAAAGAATCGTGAATAAAAAAAGGATAGGGTAACTAACTTTGTGTAATTCTTTATTCAAAGTTTCTTCTTTTTTTGTTCTATTCATACTTATTTTCTTCTTCTTTTTCTTATTCGTATTTTTTTCTTGCTTCTTTTTGTCGAACCCCCCAACAAGGGGGGTTCTTCTTGTATTTGTATTGTACCTTTCTTTTTTTGATTAAAGAAAGCCGCTATTTTTTCTATCTTTACCTTTTCCTTAATTCCTTATTTTTTTTCCGCTCAAAGTTCTTATTTATTCTTTATGTTGTGCTAATCCAACACAAATTTCTATATAATTTCTTGAAATTTGTTTTCTAAAAAGTCCATTCATATTGACAATGGCGTCTCAAACAAATATAATTTGATCGTATATAAATAGATCTTTTTATCCCCATTCCCTTATTGGATCTTTCCTTCACTTTAGTAAAATTAGTAAAATGGATGAGTTTGCTGGATTTTTTTTATTTCGATCATATCTACACCTCATATTGATCCGGGTTGCTAACTCAACGGTAGAGTACTCGGCTTTTAATTGCGACTATGATCTTTTACACATTTGGATGAAGGAATTCGTCTAGACTATTGGTAAAGTTTATAAGACCGCGACTGATCCTGAAAGGTAATGAATGGAAAAAAAAGCATGTCGTAAACAGAATAGAAAAAAGAATAATATAATCATAGAAAAATAAGATTTCTAGTACTCATAATAGAAATAGAACGAGAATTTTTCTTTTTAGAACAATTTTTAAGTTCAGTAAAGTATTTCGGGTCTAGTGAATAAATGGATAGAGCCTTATGGCTCCAATTCGAGTAAGACAAAAAAGAAACGAGCTTCCTTTCTTAATTTGAATGATTACCCGATCAAATTACTAATTATACGTTAAAAATAGATTAGTGCCTGATGTGGGAAAAGGTTCTCTTGTAAATTGTGAGTGGACCATTGATTCTTTTTTTTTATGAATCCTAATTATTCTTTATTGTGGATTGGAGACGGATGTGTAGAAGAAATAGTATAGTGATAAAAAAAGAATCTTTTCCAAAGTCAAAAGAGTGATTGGGTTGCGAAAATAAAAGATTTTTACCCCTTTTTCTTATTGTTATTCTAGTTATATTAACAAGGAAAAGAAAACCAAATTGGATAGAAGGGGAAAGGAAAAAGATCTGTAGATTGGGCTCTCTGTCTCCGGGGTATATATTCTTTATTTGTTCTGACTTTTATATAATCTTTTACTTCTTAAATTCTCATTATGTTTTTTACATCAAAGTACAGTATAAAAGTATATATATAAGTATACACAGTGCATAGTCTATATATATATATATTATATATATTATATATTATTAGTATTAGAATATCTTATTAGAATTCTTTCTTAGTTTCTTAGAATAATAAGAATAATAGAAGAATTTATTCTTCTATCGCATACGCCGTTCTGACCATATTGCACTATGTATCATTTCATAACACAAGAAGTGCCTCTCTTTTTTGGTTACATTAGAAATGTATTTCAATAGCAGAATTACAAATTACAAGGATATTTAGATTGAAAAAAGATAGATTTCGGCAACAAAACTTCCTATATCCGCTACTCCTTCAGGAGTATATTTACTCACTTGCTCATTATCATAGCTTAAATAGTTTGATTTTTTACGAACCTGTGGAATTTCTAGGTTATGACAGTAAATTTAGTTTAGTACTTGTGAAACGTTTAATTATTCGAATGTATCAACAGAAATCTTTGATTTCTTCGGTGAATTATTCTAACCAAAATGGATCTTGGGAGCACAAGAATTCTTTTTCTTCTCATTTTTCTTCTCAAATGGTATCAGAAGGTTTTGGAGTCATTCTGGAAATTCCATTCTCGTCGCAATTAGTATCTTCCCTTGAAGAAAAAAGAATACCAAAATCTCAGAATTTACGATCTATTCATTCAATATTTCCCTTTTTAGAGGATAAATTATCGCATTTAAATTATGTGTCAGATCTACTAATACCCCATCCCATCCATCTGGAAATCTTGGTTCAAATCCTTCAATGTTGGATTAAAGATGTTCCTTCTTTGCATTTCTTGCGATTGTTTTTCCACGAATATCATAATTTGAATAGTCTCTTTACTTCAAAGAAATCCATTTACGTATTTTCAAAAAGAAAGAAAAGATTCTTTTGGTTCCTACATAATTCTTATGTATATGAATGCGAATATATATTCCTGTTTCTTCGTAAACAGTCTTCTTATTTACGATCAATATCTTCTGGAGTCTTTCTTGAGCGAACACAT